CTTTGTTTCTTTTGTGCCATGTCTTCCTTAAGGATTCATCCAATAGAATCCCCACTCCCTTTCTTTTGGATTTCCATTCTATTTAGATATGGTATAGACCTAATTCTTATACAAAGAAAACTCTTTCGCTTCACTTTGTCTCGCTTTCCCTATAATCTCTAGAAAAAGAATTGCTCTATCTTTTATTTAACGATAGTCAGAGACTATTAAATAAAAAAGAAAATACTTACTACTAATTCGATTAGAACCTAATTCAAATAGGATGACTAATGTATGCAGCCTAACGAGGAGTAATACTAAAAAAAAAAGAACTCTATTTCAGAATTCTGAAACAGAATATCCTGCTTTATTATTTACTCTTTCTTTTTTTTTCTTTCGATTTTTTCTATTTTAAATAGAAAGTGGATCCATTTAGATAATGGATATTTTAGATAATGTATATATAGTAATATACTTCAAACAAAATAGGAATTCGCAAAATGGAGAAAATCGTTGCAGTCATTATAGGAAAGTTTAGGGACTTAGAGCATATCCTATTTGAAGGAGGATGGAATTCAAATCAGGTAAGGGATCCTTCCTTCTATTGATTTGATAGAAATTCTTTTTTATTTTCCTGTCTCTATGATTTTCGATGAATGAGCCTATGGTAATGCTTTTATCTCTATTCTATGGCGCAAGCGACCGTCGAGTCTATAAACAAGTACTAATAAAGAAAAGAAAACTATACTAAAGGAAACATAGGATATCCATCCTAAAATCTAAAAAAAGACATATATATTAGGGCTATACGGATTCGAACCGTAGACCTTCTCGGTAAAACAGATCAAACGGATTATTATCGAAATGATTCGAACTGTTTCAAAGACCCAACATGCATTTTTCTGCATTGGGCTCTTTCATCAACTGATGTAAAGATCAGTTAATCCACCATAGTTTTTCTTTACGGAAAGATAATAAGATGGCTCCCTGTGCTCTGATTGATTATTTGTATTATGATCTATCTAGGAGCAATACCAAAGTGTTTCAAAGGAAGATTACCTTGACTTAGGTCTGCCTCCGGCCTAAATTAAATCAACCTAAGTGAAATGGAGTCTCTATCGTTCCACTGCAAGAGTTGACTATGAGACTTCATACACCTTAAAGTTCATAGAACGAAAAGAAGTTTTTTGGAGGCCCTTATCCTCATTACGCCTAGCATTGAGTGGGCTGGATATTTACCTTATCAACTAGCAAATCAATAGGGGTTCTATTTGATTAGGCACCTGAATTGGCACCTGAATCGGACTGAACCGACTGTTTGTCAGGCTACTGTTCTCCTATTCTCTCGAATCCATGAAGTAAGACATTGATTTTGCAATAAGGTCAATTATGTTCATTGCATAATAAGTTCCCTTGAAAAGCATTGGCGCACGTGTAAGCGAGTTGCTCTACCGAACTGAGCTATAGCCCTTGTCAGAGATATCTTAACATATAGATAATTTCTTGTCAAGATGAATATTCTCTAATGCCGGAGGATATCCCTTTCATCTGTTTACTATAATAACATACCAATAACGGAGCGGTATTGCTTATAAAAAGGATTCGATCTATAATCGATCGAAGTAATGTGGCTTCTTTTATGGTGATAAATAGCCTACTTAACTCAGTGGTTAGAGTACTGCTTTCATACGGCGGGAGTCATTGGTTCAAATCCAATAGTAGGTAGATAGGTAGAAAAATTACTAGATAGCATTGGACTTACTTCGCTTCGCTATCTAATAACTTTTTCTACCCTTCTTTCCTTTTTCTTTGTATCAACGAAACCTTTGGATTGTCCTCAATTGGATGGGGGAATCCAATTGACAGCCTCGACTCGTATCCTAGCTCGTCTGAGAGCTAGCTTCGCTTCAACCAATTCTTTCGTACCCTCAGCTCTACTCAAGTTAGCTTCGGCTATTTCAAGTGCCTGTTGAGCTTCTTCTGGATCAATGTCACTACCCAGTTCTGCATCATTTCCTAAAATGATGATCTCATTATTAACTATTCTCGCAAAACCACTCCACAGAACCGCCGTTAACCATTGGTCGTTGAGGAGGCGTATTCTCAAAGGACCCATATCTACAGCTGTGTTAATGGGAGCGTGGTTTGGTAATACACCAATTTGGCCACTATTAGTAGATAAAATGATTTCTTTCACTTCACAATCCCAAATAATTCGTTTAGGAGTCAGTACATAAAGATTTAATTTCATTTCTTCAATTTGCTCTCCTCTTCTAAGTTTATAGCTTTCGTGCTAGCTTCATCGATGTTCCCCACCAAATAAAAAGCCTGTTCGGGTAGGCCGTCTAATTCTCCGGAAAGGATTAGTTGAAATCCCCTAATTGTTTCTGCAAGACCAACATACTTTCCTGGAGAACCGGTAAAAACTTCTGCCACAAAGAACGGTTGTGATAAGAACCGCTCAATTTTTCGTGCTCTTGCTACAGTTAAACGATCCTCCTCCGATAATTCATCCAACCCAAGAATTGCGATAATGTCCTGAAGTTCTTTGTAACGTTGTAAAGTTTCCTTAACTCTTTGCGCAGTTTCATAATGTTCGTTGCCAACGATCCGAGGCTGTAACATAGTTGAGGTTGAATCTAAAGGATCTACTGCGGGATAAATACCCTTGGAAGCTAATCCTCTGGAAAGTACGGTAGTAGCGTCCAAATGTGCAAATGTTGTGGCAGGAGCAGGGTCGGTCAAATCGTCCGCAGGTACATAAACAGCTTGGATCGAAGTTATAGATCCCTTTTTGGTAGAAGCAATTCTTTCTTGCAAAGAACCCATTTCTGTACTAAGGGTAGGTTGATAACCCACTGCAGAGGGCATTCTCCCTAATAAGGCAGATACCTCCGATCCTGCTTGAACAAAACGAAAGATATTATCGATGAATAAAAGCACGTCTTGCTTATTAACATCTCGGAAATATTCTGCCATAGTTAGGGCAGTTAAACCAACTCTCATACGAGCTCCCGGCGGTTCATTCATTTGGCCATAGACTAGAGCTACCTTTGATTCCTCAATATTTTTTTCATTAATTACTCCAGATTCCTTCATTTCCATATAAAGATCATTTCCTTCACGAGTCCGTTCCCCTACTCCGCCAAATACGGATACGCCTCCATGAGCTTTAGCAATGTTATTGATTAATTCCATGATGAGTACTGTTTTACCTACTCCTGCCCCTCCAAATAGTCCGATTTTTCCTCCACGCCGATAAGGAGCTAAAAGATCGACCACCTTAATACCTGTTTCAAAGATAGATAATTTCGTATCTAACTCGATAAAGGCAGGTGCGGATCTATGAATAGGGAATGTTGCACTAGTATCTACAGGACCCAAATTGTCAATAGGCTCCCCAAGAACGTTAAAAATTCGTCCGAGAGTAGCTCCACCGACTGGAACACTGAGAGGAGCTCCCGTGTCAACCACTTCCATTCCTCTCATCAACCCGTCTGTAGCACTCATAGCTACAGCTCTAACTCGATTATTTCCTAATAATTGTTGTACCTCACAAGTCACATTAATTTGCTTATCGGCAGTGTCTCGACTCTTGACTATCAAAGCGTTATAAATATAAGGCAACTTGCCCGGGGGAAAAGTGATATCCAGCACGGGTCCAATAATTTGATCAATACGCCCTGCGCTTTTTTCTTCAATTGTGGAAACCCCGGGACGCGAAGTAGTAGGATTGGTTCTCATAATTATCACATAATTATCAAAAAAAAGGAATTTGTCGAAATTTTTATTTTTTTTTTTCTTGTTGAATAATGCCAAATCAAATCAAAAAAAAAGTCAAAAGGAAATGAATTAGTTAATTCAATAAAAAAGAAAAGGGGACTAGCACTTGATTTCGTTGCCCAAGCGAATCCCATTCAATCGTTTACTCATGGAATGAGTCCGTTGGAAAGTTCAATGAATCCTTTTTTTTTCATATACATTTTGCCTTTTGTGAAGGATCTGTGCCTACTCTACTTTCCTATCTAGGACTTCGATATACAAAATATATACTACTGTGAAGCATAGATTGCTGTCAACAGAGAATTTTCTTAGTATTTAGGTATTTAGATTTAAAATAAGAAAGGGGCCTGTTAAGAACTTGTAAAATTGTAAAATAAGGATTAGGGATTGGTTTGGGTTGCGCTATATCTATCAAAGAGTATACAATAATGATGGATTTGGTGAATCAAATCCATGGTTTAATAACGAACCATGTTAACTTACCATAACAATAACTCAATTCTTATCGAATTCCTATAGTAGAATTCCTATAGGATAGAAGTAAACAGGGTGTACGCTTTATATATGAATGAAACATATTCATTAACTTAAGCATACTCCCTTTTTTATTTAATGAGTTGATATTAATTGAATATCCTTTTTTTTAAGATTTTTGCAAAGGTTTCATTTACGCCTAATCCATATCGAGTAGACCCTGTCGTTGTGAGAATTCTTAATTCATGAGTTGTAGGGAGGGACTTATGTCACCACAAACAGAAACTAAAGCAAGTGTTGGATTTAAAGCTGGTGTTAAGGATTATAAATTGACTTACTACACCCCGGAGTACGAAACCAAGGATACTGATATCTTGGCAGCATTCCGAGTAACTCCTCAGCCCGGGGTTCCGCCTGAAGAAGCAGGGGCTGCAGTAGCTGCGGAATCTTCTACTGGTACATGGACAACTGTTTGGACTGATGGACTTACCAGTCTTGATCGTTACAAAGGACGATGCTATCACATCGAGCCCGTTCCTGGGGAGGAAGGTCAATATATCTGTTATGTAGCTTATCCATTAGATCTATTTGAAGAGGGTTCTGTTACTAACATGTTTACTTCCATTGTGGGTAACGTATTTGGTTTCAAAGCCCTACGCGCTCTACGTTTGGAGGATCTACGAATTCCTCCTACTTATTCAAAAACTTTCCAAGGTCCGCCTCATGGTATCCAAGTTGAAAGGGATAAGTTGAACAAGTATGGTCGTCCTTTATTGGGATGTACTATTAAACCAAAATTGGGATTATCCGCAAAAAATTACGGTAGAGCGTGTTATGAGTGTCTACGCGGTGGACTTGATTTTACCAAAGATGATGAAAACGTAAACTCACAACCATTTATGCGCTGGAGAGACCGTTTTGTCTTTTGTGCTGAAGCAATTTATAAAGCACAGGCCGAAACCGGTGAAATCAAGGGGCATTACTTGAATGCGACTGCAGCTACATGCGAAGAAATGATTAAGAGAGCTGTATTTGCGAGGGAATTAGGAGTTCCTATTGTAATGCATGACTACTTAACTGGAGGATTCACCGCAAATACTAGTTTGGCTCATTATTGCCGCGACAACGGCCTACTTCTTCACATTCACCGAGCAATGCATGCAGTTATTGATAGACAGAAAAATCATGGTATGCATTTCCGTGTATTAGCTAAAGCATTGCGTATGTCTGGTGGAGATCATATCCACGCCGGTACAGTAGTAGGTAAGTTAGAAGGGGAACGCGAAATGACTTTAGGTTTTGTTGATTTATTGCGCGATGATTTTATTGAAAAAGACCGTGCTCGCGGTATCTTTTTCACTCAGGACTGGGTATCCATGCCAGGTGTTATACCGGTGGCTTCAGGGGGTATTCATGTTTGGCATATGCCAGCTCTGACCGAAATCTTTGGAGACGATTCCGTATTACAATTTGGTGGAGGAACTTTAGGACACCCTTGGGGGAATGCACCTGGTGCAGTAGCTAATCGGGTGGCTTTAGAAGCCTGTGTACAAGCTCGTAACGAAGGGCGCGATCTTGCTCGTGAAGGTAATGAAATTATCCAACAAGCTTGCAAATGGAGTCCTGAACTAGCCGCAGCTTGTGAAGTATGGAAGGCGATCAAATTCGAGTTCCAACCGGTAGATACCATCGATTAAGTAGATAAAACTAGATATAAAGAAGGTCTAAAAAAAAAAAAAAGAAGCGAAATAGAAAGAAAAAATCAGTTACGAAATGCAGTAATTCTTCTTTATTCTTCTAATTGATTGCAATTAAATTCAGCTCAATCTTTCTAAAAAAAAAAGATTGAGCTGAATTTAAATAGATCTTGATACGATCATGAGACTTGACAAATCGAGATTCTTCTATTCTATATATCTAGAATATAGAAAGGTATAATACAATAAACAAATACAAATAAAAATATAGTATTATCATACGATAATGGAATCAAATACGCAGTATTTACAGAAAAGAGTCTTCGTTTATTGGGAAAGAATCAATATACTTCTAATGTCGAATCGGGATTCACTAAGACAGAAATAAAGCATTGGGTCGAACTCTTCTTTGGTGTTAAGGTAGTAGCTGTGAATAGCCATCGACTACCCGGAAAGGGTAGAAGAATGGGACCTATTCTACTTTTTAAATTAAAGGGTATTCTGAAAGAGGTATTTCTTTCATTTTCACAATTGCTTTCTTTTGAATCCAATTTCAAGTTCGATTAGAAGGATAGAAAGGCCATGAGAGTGGGAAAAGAAAAATCAAATCTTTTTAATTAGTTCCCCTTTTTTGCAACTTTCTTATTATCCATTCCATTCATTTTTTTTATAGATATAGATATAGAATACTTTTATAGAATACTTTAGTATTCTATAAAAAATCTTTATTTTGCAAACTAAAAAATACAATAGTCAATATTCCTTATAATAGATATACTTAATTATATCATAAGAACCTTAAGATATATTTCGAATAGATAGAAATAGTAAATTTGAATTGAGACACCTATTCTATGACAGATTTTAACTTACCCTCTATTTTCGTGCCTTTAGTAGGCTTAGTATTTCCGGCAATTGCAATGGCTTCTTTATTTCTTTATGTACAGAAAAATAAGATTGTCTAGAACCGACGGGGCCAAATTTTGTCAATGTATTTCCAGGATCATAATACAGATATTTTTTAGTGTAAGTAATATAATATGATAGGGTATGTAGCTCTTTCTACACAAAAATGAAAAACGTCTATGGATGCAGATATAGGCTACGAGCATAAATGCATGCATATGCGTAGACGAGTATAGCGAGTTTTTTTTTTTGAATAGAAAGTGGATCCGCGAATTTTTTTTTGAATAGAAAGTCAATGTATCTAACCAATTATTTAACAGGAGTACTAGCTGCTGAAGGCGATTTCAGAATCCAAAAAAGTAAAGTCAAAATCATTTAGCTTATTCTCTCAATTTCAATTAACCGCTGCTGGATTTAGTATATCTAATATGAATTGGCGATCAGAACACATATGGATAGAACTTCTAAAAGGTTCTCGAAAAAGTGGTAATTTTTTCTGGGCCTGTATTCTTTTTCTAGGTTCATTAGGATTCTTAGCGGTTGGGGCTTCCAGTTATCTTGGTAAGAATATGATATCCGTACTTCCATCTCAACAAATTCTTTTTTTTCCACAGGGGGTCGTGATGTCTTTCTACGGAATCGCGGGCCTATTCATTAGCTCCTATTTGTGGTGCACTATTTTGTGGAATGTAGGCAGTGGTTATGACCGATTCGATAGAAAAGAGGGAATAGTGTGCATTTTTCGTTGGGGATTCCCTGGAATAAAACGTCGCATCTTCCTTCGATTCCTTGTGCGGGATATCCAATCAATTAGAATTCAGGTTAAAGAGGGTCTTTATCCTCGTCGTATCCTTTATATGGAAATCCGGGGCCAGGGGGTCATTCCCTTGACTCGTACTGATGAGAAGTTTTTTACTCCACGAGAAATTGAACAAAAAGCTGCCGAATTGGCCTATTTCTTGCGCGTACCAATTGAAGTATTTTGAGTACCAATTGAAAATTTTTTGCAATTGTAAGGGGATTTTCTAGTATTTATCTAAAGGAAGGAACAAATGAGGATAAGAGAAAATTGCTTCTAATTTGTTTTGTCCAAGTGAGATATATGGCATAATATTCTTCCTTTTTCATATGAAAGGGCTTTTTTTTTATTCTATTTCTCTATTCCACTCCATTTAGATCTAAGAAAGAACCCAATACAATGAAATTCCACTAGTATACAAAAAGAGAAATAGATACAAACACAAGGTCTCAAACCTTGTTATAGAATTTTTGCTTCAAAGAAAAGAAATATCATATAGAGTCAGCGAATGAAATAGAGTCAGCGAATAAAGCGGATTCATTAACAACTCAATTTACAGATCAAAAATGAAAAAAAAGAAAGCATTGCCTTCTTTCCTATATCTTGTATTTATCGTACTTTTACCCTGGGGAGTCTCTTTCTCTTTTAACAAATGTCTGGAACTTTGGATTAAGAATTGGTGGAATACCAGACAATCCGAAATTATCTTAACTGATATTCAAGAGAAAAGGATTCTAGAAGGATTCATAGAATTAGAAGAACTTTTTCTCTTGGACGAAATGATAAAAGAGAAACCGAAGACACATGTACAAAAACCTCCTATAGGAATACACAAGGAAATAATACAATTGGCCAAAATAGATAATGAGGATCATCTCCATATCATTTTGCATTTCTCGACAAATATAATCTGTTTGGCTATTCTAAGTGGTTCTTTTTTTCTGGGTAAAGAGGAACTTGTCATTTTGAATTCTTGGGTTCAGGAATTCTTCTATAACTTAAATGACTCAATAAAAGCTTTTTTTATTCTTTTAGTTACTGATTTTTTTGTTGGATTTCACTCCACCCGCGGTTGGGAACTACTAATTCGTTGGGTCTATAACGATCTTGGATGGGCTCCCAACGAGCTAATTTTCACTTTTTTTGTTTGTAGTTTTCCTGTGATTCTAGACACGTGTTTGAAATTTTGGGTCTTTTTTTGTTTAAACCGTCTATCTCCTTCGCTTGTAGTCATTTATCATTCAATTAGTGAAGCATAAACTCACTCATTTGATTTCCTAATATTAATCAAATTAGCATCTTTCTTCCTTTAGAAAGAAAGCCCTTTTCCTTTTTAGCAAAATTCTTTCTATTTCTACCTGCTCAAGGTATTCATCATTCCAGTACAACTGTTGCAGTAGAATGACAACAGACTCGTGTATAGGGAACTAGATTAGCTTAGCTACCTATCTAATTTATTGTAGAAATTCCGGGATCCGCGATTGGACATGGAAAATAGAAATACTTTTTCTTGGTTAAAGGAACAGATGATTCGATCGATTTCTGTATCGATCATGATATACGTAATAACTCGGACATCTATTTCAAATGCATATCCCATTTTTGCGCAGCAGGGTTATGAAAACCCGCGGGAAGCAACTGGACGAATTGTATGTGCCAATTGCCATTTAGCTAATAAGCCCGTGGATATTGAAGTTCCCCAAACTGTGCTTCCTGATACTGTATTTGAAGCAGTTCTTCGAATCCCTTATGATATGCAGCTGAAACAAGTTCTTGCTAATGGGAAAAAGGGAGGGTTGAATGTGGGTGCTGTTCTTATTTTGCCCGAGGGATTCGAATTAGCGCCGCCCGACCGTATTTCTCCTGAGTTGAAAGAAAAGATAGTAAACCTCTCTTTTCAGAGTTATCGTCCCAATAAAAAAAATATTCTTGTGATAGGCCCTGTTCCCGGTAAAAAATATAGTGAAATTGTCTTTCCCATTCTTTCCCCCGATCCCGCTACGAAAAAAGACGTTCATTTCTTAAAATATCCCATATATGTAGGGGGAAACCGAGGAAGGGGACAGATCTATCCTGATGGTAGCAAGAGTAACAATACGGTCTATAATGCTACGTCAACAGGTATAGTAAAAAAAATACTACGTAAAGAAAAAGGGGGATATGAAATATCCATAGTCGATGCGTCGGATGGACGCCAAGTGATTGATATTATACCTCCCGGACCAGAACTTCTTGTTTCAGAGGGGGAATCGATCAAGCTTGATCAACCATTAACAAGCAATCCTAATGTGGGAGGGTTTGGTCAGGGGGATGCGGAAATAGTGCTTCAGGATCCATTGCGCGTCCAAGGCCTTTTGTTCTT